CTTCGTAGTGACTCCGTTCCATGCCTCATTTCATAGGGAAGCCCAAAGTGGCTCTATTTCATTCTATTTCACTTCCTAGCACTTCCTATCATTTAATATCCATCCCTTTGGTCTTATTTACATAAGAGATGTCATTTATAGTCTATCTCTTTCTATATATGGAAAGTCAAGAAATTCTCATCGAAACATCGAGAAATTGTGCATATAGAAAACTCTAAAGAAAGAAAAAAAGGAGACCCATGCCATGATTTTCAAATCTTTTCTACCTTTTCTACTTAGTAGTCTAAGTTTCTCGATGAGGATAATTAATTCGGTCGTTGTGGTCGGACTCTATTATGGATTTCTGACCACATTCTCCATAGGTCCCTCTTAGATCTTCTTTCTCCAATCTTGGATTAGGGAAGAAGGAGATATTCGCGACTACTGGCGGTTTCATTATGGGGCAGCTCATGATCTTCATATCGATCTATTATCCACCTCTGCATCTATTCTTTCTTAGCTAAACGGGTGGAAGATCCATCCAATTTGGTTATATCATGGACTCGAAAAGCGGATCTGAATGTGACTGAAATGCACGATCTTCACAGGTATCACTTTTCACGATACCTAAAAGATGGAATAGCGATTTTCGAACCATTTCCTATACGAGAATGGTTTCCATTACTTTGAGAAATGGATTCTATATCAAACTATAGCTATTGCATTAAAGAAGAAAAGAAACTAATAGAAGTCGAAGACGCGGAATGGTAGTGAATAGAGAGAAAGATTCTTCTGATTTTCTTGTTCCTGAAAATATTCTATCTATCTCCTAGACGCCGTAGAGAATTGAGAATTTTCATGTCTTTCAATTCTCGTACTCGTAATTGGAAAGTTACGGAAGGAGGTCCATCATTTTGCAATGAAAACAACATAAAAAACTCTGGACAATTTCGAAATCAGGCCAAGCGTCTTAATACATATGCAAAAAAATTCATTATTGGCCCACCATTGATTAGAAGATTTAGCTTGTATGAATCGCTATTGGTTTGATACGAATAATGGCAGTCGTTTCAGTATGTTAAGGATACAGATGTATCCACAATTCATTTAGAGTTACTTAATAGCCTATTTCTTATACCATATCTCTATCCCGTGAAATTCTCGAGCCGAAAGATGGATGCATATGCTGTGTTTCATTTTGCTAAACGATATCAATTAAATGGTGTATCAATTCCATAAATTGGATATAGCAATAAATAAATCAGCAAAATTCTTTTATTTTAGATAGAAGAAATGTTTCTTCTATCTAAAATAAAAGAATGTACCCTTCTATCCAAATCCAATTTGCATCGATAAAATAAATCCAAATTCCAGTAGTAGATGAATAATTGCAAATTTTTGTGTGTACGAGATTAGAATAACTTCAAAATAACTGACATAATTTTGTATTTTTCCTGATCAGAAAAATACATGAAAAAGAAAGGAGGTAGAAAAATTTTGGGATTTATGGTTAAAGAAGAAAAAGAAGAAAACAGGGGTTCTGTTGAATTTCAAGTATTCAGTTTCACCAATAAGATACGGAGACTTGCTTCACATTTGGAATTACACAAAAAAGATTTTTCATCGGAAAGAGGTCTACGAAGACTTTTGGGAAAACGTCAACGTTTGCTGGCTTATTTGGCAAAGAAAAATAGAGTACGTTATAAGAAATTAATCAGTCAGTTGGATATTCGGGAGAAGTAATTTAATCGTTCGAATTTTTTTCTTATTTTATTAGTAGTCTTATAGTAGTCTTAGATTTTTCATTTTGATGAGCCTCGTTTTGAGGAATTCATGGAATAATCCATTTTCATGGAATAATGAATTAAGGAAGAAAGGATATGAGTCTACCGCTTACAAGAAAAGATCTCATGATAGTCAATATGGGCCCTCAGCACCCATCAATGCATGGTGTTCTTCGACTGATCGTTACTCTCGATGGTGAAGATGTTATTGATTGTGAACCCATATTAGGCTATTTACACAGAGGAATGGAAAAAATCGCGGAAAACCGAACTATTATACAATACTTACCTTATGTAACACGGTGGGATTATTTAGCTACTATGTTTACAGAAGCAATAACGGTAAATGCACCAGAATTCTTGGAAAATATTCAAATACCCCAAAGAGCCAGCTATATTAGGGTAATTATGTTAGAGTTGAGCCGTATAGCTTCTCACTTGTTATGGCTTGGACCTTTTATGGCGGATCTAGGCGCACAGACCCCTTTTTTCTATATTTTTAGAGAGAGAGAATTGATATATGATCTATTTGAAGCTGCTACAGGTATGCGAATGATGCATAATTACTTTCGCATCGGAGGGGTAGCCGCCGATCTACCTTATGGATGGGTCGATAAATGTTTAGATTTCTGTGATTATTTTTTACGAGGAGTTGTTGAATATCAACAACTTATTACACGGAATCCCGTTTTTTTAGAACGAGTTGAAGGAGTCGGTTTTATTAGCGGAGAAGAAGCAGTAAATTGGGGCTTATCGGGACCGATGTTACGAGCTTCTGGAATACAATGGGATCTTCGTAAAGTTGATCCTTATGAGTCTTACAACCAATTCGATTGGAAAGTCCAATGGCAAAAAGAAGGGGATTCATTAGCTCGCTATTTAGTACGAATGGGTGAAATGAGGGAATCCATCAAAATTATTCAACAGGCTGTAGAGAAAATTCCTGGAGGCCCTTATGAGAATTTAGAAGTCCGACGCTTTAAGAAAACAAAGAATTCCGAATGGAATGATTTTGAATATCGATTTCTTGGTAAAAAACCTTCGCCCAATTTTGAATTGTCAAAGCAAGAGCTTTATGTAAGAGTGGAAGCTCCAAAAGGTGAATTAGGAATTTATCTGGTAGGAGATGATAGTCTTTTCCCCTGGAGATGGAAAATTCGTCCACCCGGTTTTATTAATTTGCAAATTCTTCCTCAACTAGTTAAAAAAATGAAATTGGCTGATATCATGACGATATTAGGTAGTATAGATATCATTATGGGGGAAGTTGATCGTTGAAATGATAATAGATAGGGTAGAGATAGAAACTATCAATTCTTTTTCGAAATCGGAATTATTAAAAGAAGTCTATGGACTGATATGGATTCTACCCATTTTGACCCTCCTACTGGGAATCACAATAGAAGTACTCATAATTGTGTGGTTAGAAAGAGAAATATCCGCATCGATACAACAACGTATTGGTCCTGAATATGCTGGCCCCCTGGGACTGCTTCAAGCTATAGCCGATGGAACTAAGCTACTTTTTAAGGAGGATATCCTGCCATCCCGAGGAGATATTCCTTTATTTAGCATTGGACCTTCTATAGCGGTCATATCAATTTTATTAAGTTTTTTAGTTATCCCTTTGGGATATCGTTTTGTTTTAGCCGATCTTAGTATTGGTGTTTTTTTATGGATTGCCATTTCAAGTATTGCTCCTATTGGTCTTCTTATGGCAGGATATAGCTCAAATAATAAATATTCTTTTTCAGGCGGTCTACGAGCTGCTGCTCAATCTATTAGTTATGAAATACCATTAACTTTTTGTGTGCTAGCAATATCTCTACGTGTGATTCGTTAAAATAGGATCTTTTTCCTCCAAAATCCATTGAATATTTATCTTCCTTTTCTTATTCTGTATTCGGGTTGGTAAGTTAAACTAGATAGCTATATGAGTGAAACAAAACAGCTTATTAATTTGTAGTAAAAAGAAAAAATCTCATTTCCTACGTACAAGAAAAAAGTTGAAGTAAACATAAGTAGTGTAAACTCTTTACCCCAAGGTTGAGATTTTTTGATTAGTCATCATATCTTGAAGCGGGCAAGAATAAAGGATTCGCGATATGGAATTCCATTACTATAATATTCCGAGTTATTACTATAACTTAGAATCATAAGGGGAATCCATCAAAAATTAGTGAGGGGTTAGGAACACTAAAGTACATAAAGGATTAGTAATGAGGGAATCTAAGGCATTAGAGATTTTTCCTCATAAAAGGAATCATAATAAGGACTTGAAATTGGTGGAAATGATCAAGTAGTACTTTCTTCGGATTCCGATCCAGAGTATGTTCCCTTTCACTTGTTAAAGAAATGGCTATCAAGAACGAATTAATCCTTTATTCCTTTTTTCTTTTTAAGTACCCTTCCCCGGGGAAAGAAGAATAGGACAAAAGATATGGAATGCAATACAAAAAAAAGATATTTATTTATTCTTTCCTTCCTCTATTCATATTAATACAGAATTCCTCATGAATTAATCCCTAATTCTTTTCATTTATTAATTGCTATAACGAGTGTTTTATTCCAAGATTAAGTTATTACTGAACAAAGAAAAATTTTCATTATATTATAAAGGACGAGATCAATTCGGAAGCGCTTTTTCTTATTCTAGCAGACGGAATTCCTTTGGTCTAATTTAGGACTTTCCAATCGATTTTATCTTACCTAATTCTATCTATGCCCAGGGGGATAATACCGAAACGAAACAACCCTTTCCTTTTTTCTGATCATAGAGAAGCCGTATGAAGCTAAGGTTTCATGTACGGTTTTGGAATAGCGGTGGGAACTGTGATGTTATCATCGACTATGATTATCTAACAGTTCAAGTACAGTTGATATAGTTGAAGCACAGTCAAAATATGGTTTTTTTGGATGGAATCTTTGGCGTCAGCCTATAGGTTTTCTGGTTTTTCTAATTTCTTCTTTGGCAGAATGTGAAAGATTACCCTTTGATTTACCAGAAGCAGAGGAAGAATTAGTAGCAGGTTATCAAACCGAATATTCCGGTATCAAATATGGTTTATTTTATCTTGTTTCTTACCTAAATTTATTAGTTTCCTCTTTATTTGTAACAGTTCTCTACTTAGGCGGGTGGAATTTCTCTATTCCCTATATATCCTTTTTTGAATTTTTCCAAATGAATAAAATGGTTGGAATTTTGGAAATGACAATGGGTATCTTTATTACATTAACTAAAGCTTATTTATTTCTCTTCATTTCTATCACAATAAGATGGACTTTACCCAGGATGAGAATGGATCAGTTATTAAATCTTGGATGGAAATTTCTTTTACCTATTTCCCTGGGCAATCTCTTATTAACAACTTCTTCCCAACTTGTTTCACTATAAATAAGATAATACAATAACAGTAAGAATATTTTCAACACAAAAGTTCTCTCAAACAAGAGAAAGAAACATACCTTTTTCATAGATATTTAGAATATGTTCCCTATGGTAACTGGGTTCATGAGTTATGGTCAACAAACAATACGCGCTGCAAGGTACATTGGTCAAAGTTTCATAATTACCTTATCCCACACAAATCGTTTACCTATAACGATTCACTACCCTTATGAAAAATCAATTACATCGGAGCGTTTCCGGGGGCGAATCCACTTTGAATTTGATAAATGTATTGCTTGTGAAGTATGTGTTCGCGTATGCCCGATAGATCTACCCCTTGTGGATTGGAGATTTGAAAAGGATATTAAAAGGAAACAATTGCTTAATTATAGTATTGATTTCGGAGTTTGTATATTTTGTGGTAATTGTGTTGAGTACTGCCCGACAAGCTGTTTATCAATGACTGAAGAATATGAACTTTCTACTTATGATCGTCATGAATTGAATTACAATCAAATTGCTTTGAGTCGGTTACCAATCTCCATAATGGGAGATTACACAATTCAAACAATTAGGAATTCGACTCAAAGTAAAATAGACGAAGAAAAATCTTGGAATTCAAGAACGGTTACTAATTATTAGTTACTAGGATTTTTCTAACAAAAAAGAAAAATCCAATAGTTTTTTATTAACTATAAAGAAAAACGAATAACTACTGCTTATTGCAAATTATTCCTGATTTAAAATGAGAGTAGATTTTCGTGATGTGATTTCTAACTATACAACTTATATACAAAAAAATATCCTAATCCCTTTTTCCTTCCTTGAATCTTTTAGTTTTAGTCAGTTCATGAAAAATTTTATACTATTAATTTCTTCTTATCCATAATGGATTTACCTGGACCAATACATGAGATTCTTGTGCTATTTGGGGGATTTGTTCTTCTACTAGGAGGTCTAGGAGTAGTATTACTTACCAACCCAATTTATTCTGCCTTTTCGCTGGGATTAGTTCTTGTTTGTATATCCTTATTCTATATTTTATTGAATTCCTACTTTGTAGCTGTCGCACAACTTCTTATTTATGTGGGAGCTATAAATGTTTTGATCATATTTGCCGTAATGTTCGTAAATGGCTCAGAATGGTCTAAAAATAAGAATTATTGGACTATTGGAGATGGGTTCACTTCACTCGTTTGTATAACTATTCTTTTTTCACTAATGACTACTATCCCAGATACGTCATGGTATGGAATTCTTTGGACTACAAGATCAAACCAAATAGTAGAACAGGGTCTCATAAATAACGTTCAACAAATTGGGATTCATTTAGCAACTGATTTTTATCTTCCGTTTGAACTCATTTCCATAATTCTTCTAGTTTCTTTAATAGGTGCAATTACTATGGCTCGGCAATAAGAAATACTTAGAATTAGTCAAAATTCTTAGAATTTCAAATCGAAAATAAATAACTAAAGAATCACAATTTTGATTTAGTAAAACCCATCTACTGCCAACAAATACCTTCTTTTCTCTTTTGTTGTGTAACTGTTCTATTCTAATTAATGGAATCGGTTCAATTCTTGTCCTCATATTGAAATGAATCGAGATTGATAAGGAGTTAGTTAATGATGTTTGAGCATGTACTTTTTTTTAGTGTCTATTTATTTTCGATTGGTATCTATGGATTGATCACAAGCCGAAACATGGTTAGAGCTCTAATATGTCTTGAACTTATACTGAATTCAATTAATCTAAATCTCGTAACATTTTCTGATCTATTTGATAGTCGCCAATTAAAAGGAGACATTTTCGCAATTTTTGTTATAGCCCTTGCGGCTGCTGAAGCAGCTATTGGACTATCCATTCTTTCTTCCATCCATCGTAACAAGAAATCAACTCGTATCAATCAATCTAATTTTTTGAATAATTAGACATAAAATCCTCTAAACAAAGGCGCACATATAATAACACATATAATAATAATATCAAATATTAAGATGAATAGAAATCGAATACTATTTTCTTATTATTTTATAATATCTATTTTTTGATTAGGTTATTACATAGTATTCTTTTTTACTTATTGAATTTTTGCAATTCATTGATATTGCAATTTGAATATTGCAATAATTTATATTGAAAAGACGATAGCCAATAAATTGGCTAATTCGAATTCGTATGTACAATTCGTATAATTATGATTGTTGAAGCCAAAAATTCAAGTCTCTTGGCTCTTTTCACGCTTTCTCACAAACGGATTAAGAAATATATTGCATTATTTTATTTATTTATTTGTTGAAGTTTGGATAAACCATTGCTTCGTCTGGTGTCTACAATACATATGACTCATATAGTACTAATTTCATTTTTACCAGATCGAAAATTTTTATGTTGAAAAGGAAAATTTATAGATCCAATGTCACATTCCGTAAAAATTTATGATACATGTATAGGATGCACTCAATGTGTACGAGCTTGTCCAACAGATGTATTAGAAATGATACCCTGGGATGGGTGTAAAGCCAAGCAAATTGCTTCCGCGCCGAGAACCGAAGATTGTGTGGGTTGTAAGAGATGCGAATCTGCCTGCCCAACAGATTTTTTAAGTGTCCGCGTTTATTTAGGGCCTGAAACAACCCGCAGCATGGCTCTATCTTATTGATACGTTACAAAAAACTCCACTTGAATCGTCTGATTCCTCTTTACCGAGGAAGCCTGTGCTCGCTTATTTCGAGCACGGGCTTTTCTGGTCAAAACGTATCTTCTCTTTATCACTTTATCATGAGTTATTTTCCTTGGTTAACAATACTTGTTGTTTTGCCGATATTTGCAGGTTCATTAATTTTCTTTTTACCTCATAGGGGAAACAAAATCGTTAGGTGGTATACTATATCTATTTGTTTATTAGAATTCCTTCTAATGACTTATGCATTCTGTTATCATTTCCAATTGGAGGATCCCTTAATCCAATTAAAGGAGGATTCTAAATGGATAGATGTCTTTGATTTCCACTGGAGATTGGGAATCGATGGACTTTCATTAGGATCTATTTTATTGACAGGATTTATCACTACTTTAGCTACTTTAGCAGCTTGGCCAGTTACCCGGAATTCGCGATTATTCTATTTCCTGATGCTAGCAATGTATAGTGGTCAAATAGGATTATTTTCTTCGCGAGACCTTTTACTTTTTTTTATCATGTGGGAGTTAGAATTAATTCCTGTTTACTTACTTTTATCCATGTGGGGGGGAAAGAGGCGTCTGTATTCAGCTACAAAATTTATTTTGTATACTGCAGGCGGTTCCATTTTTTTCTTAATCGGAGTTCTAGGTATGGGCTTATATGGTTCCAACGAACCAAGATTAGATTTGGAAAGATTAATTAATCGATCATACCCTGCAACATTGGAAATACTATTTTATTTTGGCTTCCTTATTGCTTATGCTGTCAAATTGCCGATTATACCCCTACATACGTGGTTACCAGATACCCATGGGGAAGCGCATTACAGTACATGTATGCTTTTAGCGGGAATCCTATTAAAGATGGGAGCATACGGATTGATTCGGATCAATATGGAATTGTTACCTCATGCCCATTATCTATTTTCCCCCTGGTTGGTAATAATAGGAGCGATGCAAATAATCTATGCAGCTTCAACTTCTCTTGGTCAACGAAATTTCAAAAAAAGAATAGCCTACTCCTCCGTATCTCACATGGGTTTCATAATTATAGGAATTGGTTCCATAACCAACATTGGACTCAATGGAGCTATTTTACAAATACTATCCCATGGATTTATTGGTGCTACACTTTTTTTCTTGGCGGGAACGGCTTGTGATAGAATGCGTCTTGTTTATCTCGAAGAACTGGGGGGGATATCTATCCCAATGCCGAAAATTTTTACCATGTTTAGTAGCTTTTCAATGGCTTCTCTTGCCTTACCAGGAATGAGCGGTTTTGTTGCAGAATTAGTAGTATTTTTTGGACTAATTACTAGTCCAAAATTTCTGTTAATACCAAAAATGCTAATTACTTTTGTAATGGCAATTGGAATGATATTAACTCCTATTTTTTTATTATCTATGTTACGCCAGATGTTCTATGGATACAAGCTATTTCATGTTCCAAACGCAAATTTGGTGGATTCTGGACCACGAGAACTCTTTCTTTTAATCTGTACCTTTTTACCAGTAATAGGAATTGGTATTTATCCAGATTTTGTTCTCTCGCTATCGGTTGACAAGGTAGAGGCTCTCTTATCCAATTATTATCCTAAATAATTTTTTTTTTACTAGTCCGCTCTATATTCCATAGTGGAAAAACCAAATAATTCAGAAAAAAGTAAAAAAGTCTAATTAGATCTATCTCGAATTTTTGAGAACCCTTTGAGAAGGCATTCAAGGGTTCTCAAATCAAACAAAAATGGAAAAACTTTCATTTCACGAAGGTTTTATGTTATGTAATCATTTAGATGGTAATGTAAATGCACCATAACTATGTAAACCTATTCCTAATAGATTGATACCAAAATAGCAGATCCAAATTATAAGAAATCCTATCGAAGCTACAAGTGCGGAATTCGTACCCTTCCAATTTGGATTTGTTCTACTATGTAAATAAATTGCGAATATGGTCCAAGTAATAAATGCCCAAGTTTCCTTAGGATCCCAATTCCAATAGGATCCCCACGCCTCATTAGCCCATACTGCTCCACAAAGAATACCTATGGTTAAAAGGGTAAACCCTAGGCTAATGACACGATAACTCCAAGAATCCAAACGCTCAATTAATTGATATTTGTAATAATTTGGAAATGAAGGAAAAGAGGTGTTTTTTAAAGCACTTCTTTTTACATAGAAATATTCAATCTCACTAAACTCACTAAAGAAAAATGTTTTATTTAAAACATTTTTTTTCTTTTCTAAAAAGAAATTGAAATTGAAATTCTTTCGAAATTTAATGATTAGAAGAGCGGCGGATAATAAGGATCCGCACAAAAGAGTTGCATAGCTTAGTAACATCATACTGACATGCATCATTAACCACTGAGATTGTAGAGCAGGTACTAGTATTGTGGATTGATGCATTTCAGTTAAAAGACCCGAGGTGGCAAAGCCTTGCGTTAAAATAGTACTTGGCGTAGTTATTGTGCTTAAATCATTTTTAGAGTTCTGTATCTTAGGAATCGTATGAAGAATATACAGAGCCCATGAAAGGAAGATCAATGACTCATATAAATTACTTAATGGAAAATGTCCCGAAGAAGCCCAACGAGAAACTAAGAATCCTGTTATAGAGAAAAAAGTAGCTATCATTCCTTTTTCTGACGAATCACGTAATCCCCCAAGTTCACGAACTAATAAGGTTATCAAATGAATTGTAATCACAATTGAAATGGTTGAGAAAGAGATATGAGTTAGTATATGTTCTAAAGTTGCAAATAGCATAAGGAGAAGGTCCCATTACAAAATTGGAAATTTCGAATTGAATCCATTTTCTAATCTATTGTATTCTTTTTTGAGAATGCCGCCACTCGGACTCGAACCGAGATGCTTGAGCACTGCTTCCTAAGAGCAGCGTGTCTACCAATTTCACCATGGCGGCTAACTTTAAATAATAGGGAAGTTAAAAGAATAATAGTTATTTTCTCGCAAATCGTCGAGATTGGGAGAGTCCATAGAATTTAGGAACATTAGAATCTTCATTAAAATGGACTTCGTTTGGTAGTATCATTGGGGATTTTTTTAACAATAAACTCTTGCTTTGCCCAATAGAAACAAAGCTTGAAAGAGTTGGAACTGTTTTTTCTCAGTTGCAATATAGAACTCATTTTTTTTTTTCTAATTAGTTTCTCATTGAAATAAAAAAAAATCTTTCAATCTATCCATTAGAATTTCTATAATTTCATCATTAAATACAAAGAATTTTGGATTTTAGCAAAATTTCTAGAATGAAAGCCTTTATGCCCTTATTAATATGATTTACCAAGCCTAAACCTATTTTTTTGTGGATTTTTGATAAGATAGGTAGAAGTTGTAAGTCCTATTGCAAGAATACTCTACTTTTCATAATAGAATCCTCATATTTTATTATGAGGATTCTATTATGAAAAGTTCGTTGATAGGAAAAGAATACTTAGGACACAGTATACCAAAAACTTTTGTTCTATATATCAGAGGGGTTAGTTCTAAGAATATTGTACCGAGGAATTCGACACATAAAAGTACATTCATTAATTAATCCGAATTATTCATATTAAATAATTGGAATTTCTTTGGGATAGGTCAATTCAGATTATTCCAAAACCAGATTATTTGTTTGTTTGTTGCCCAGAAAAACCCTTTGGTTTTGGATGCTCGCTGCCGCTGGAAAATGATCTTGATTTTGCTAAAGAATAAGATTGTACTATGGAAAAATAAGTCTTTTTCTTCCAAAGATTTTTACGAATACGCTTTTTTGACATCGAAGTACGTTTTTTTGGAACTGCCATTCAAAAAGGAGATTACTTTTTTCTAGTTGTATGTGAAAGACATCTATTGCCGCAAATCAATTCTTCTTTCTGTTTTTTCTTAGTATTTATACTTAGATACTGAACTGAAATTCTGAATTCTTTTTTACTTTATACTGAAATTCTGAATTCTTTTTTACTTTATTTTCTCTAATGCGGATAAGACAAGAATTTTTTAGCATATTTTTCATATATATTTTATACTTTGTTTTAATAATATAGAATATATACAAAGGTTTTCTATTTAAATCAATTTATATATTAAGTATACTCCATATATAGATCTACGGCCTATCCCCCATATAAGATGGGGGGATAAAAGGAAGGGAAAATTCAAATAGTTAATTAAGTTCAGAATGGTATTCCATAATGGAATTCCAATCAAAACAAAAAAAAAATACTTAGTCTCTTAAACAAGACATTCTAAAACTTAGGTAATTCTAGTCATTAGGATTTCAGTTCTATATGAAGTAAGGAATATTCGATAATTTCCTATAAACATAGGTTTTCATTGGAATTCAATCAATCAGTTACGAAACATGAGAGCTGCTTCATCTTCATTTTAATAGAAAGAAATACAAAAATGAATAGAAAGTAAAATGATTCAATCCTTTTTTGTATTTTAACAAATATCCTTCTTTAGGTAATAACTAGGTAACAAAGTTAGTTAATTAACTTTTTGAATTTAACCAAGTAAACCCATTCTGAATTTTTGATTATTTCAATGAGAGAAATTTGGAAAAATTCAGAATTCCAGTATTTTGTCTTATTCTTATTTTTTTGAATTCCTTCAGAAAGAGATAAGAATTGGTTTGGTGAATCGGAAACAATTTTATTTTTTAGAAAAATTTCAAGTAAAAATTGCAATTTCTTTTCTTATGGAACATACATATCAATATGCATGGGTAATCCCTCTTCTCCCACTTCCAGTTATTATGTCAATGGGGTTTGGACTTATTCTTATTCCGACAGCAACAAAAAATCTTCGTCGCATATGGGCTTTTCCTTGTGTTTTACTCTTAAGTATAGCTATGGTATTCTCAGTTCACCTATCTATTCAACAAATAAATGGAAGTTCTATCTATCAATATCTATGGTCTTGGACCGTCAATAATGATTTTTCCTTAGAATTTGGATACTTGATCGACCCGCTTACTTCTATTATGTTAATACTAATTACTACTGTAGGAATCCTCGTTCTTATTTATAGTGACGATTATATGTCTCACGATGAAGGATATTTGAGATTTTTTGTTTATATAAGTTTTTTCAATACTTCCATGTTGGGATTGGTTACTAGTTCCAATTTGATACAAATTTATTTTTTTTGGGAACTTGTGGGAATGTGTTCCTATTTATTGATAGGCTTTTGGTTTACACGGCCAATTGCAGCGAGTGCTTGTCAAAAAGCTTTTGTAACTAATCGTGTAGGGGATTTTGGTCTGTTATTAGGAATTTTAGGTTTTTTTTGGATAACAGGTAGTTTAGAGTTTCGGGATTTGTTCAAAATAGCTAATAACTGGATTCCTAATAATGGGATTAATTCCTTACTTACTACTTTGTGTGCTTTTTTATTATTCCTTGGTGCAGTTGCGAAATCTGCACAATTCCCTCTTCACGTATGGTTACCCGATGCTATGGAAGGACCCACTCCCATTTCGGCTCTTATACACGCAGCAACTATGGTTGCTGCGGGGATTTTTCTTCTAGCTCGACTTCTTCCTCTTTTCATATCCCTACCTTTAATAATGAGTTTCATTTCTTTAGTAGGTACAATAACACTCTTCTTAGGAGCTACTTTAGCTCTTGCTCAGAGAGATATTAAAAGAAGCTTAGCCTATTCTACAATGTCTCAATTGGGTTATATGATGTTAGCTCTAGGTATAGGTTCTTATCAAGCTGCTTTATTCCATTTGATCACTCATGCTTATTCGAAAGCTTTATTGTTCTTGGGATCCGGATCCATTATTCATTCAATGGAACCTCTTGTTGGATATTCACCAGATAAAAGTCAGAATATGGTTCTTATGGGTGGTTTAAGAAAATACGTTCCAATTACAAGAACTACTTTTTTATGGGGTACGCTTTCTCTTTGTGGTATTCCACCTCTTGCTTGCTTCTGGTCCAAAGATGAAATCCTTAGTAATAGTTGGTTCTATTCACCCTTTTTTGGAATAATAGCCTCTTTTACTGCAGGATTAACTGCGTTTTATATGTTTCGGATATATTTACTTACTTTTGATGGGTACCTGCGTGTTCATTTTCAAAATTACAGTAGCACTAAAGAGGGTTCGTTGTATTCAATATCCTTATGGGGAAAAAGGATACCCAAAGGAGTGAATAGAGATTTCATTTTATCAACAACGAAGAGTGGAGTTTCTTTTTTTTCACAAAATATATCCAAAATTCATGGTAATACAAGAAATAGGATAGGGTCCTTTAGTACTTCCTTTGGGGCTAAAAACACTTTTGTCTATCCTCATGAAACGGGAAATACTATGCTATTCCCTCTTTTTATATTACTGCTTTTTACTTTGTTCATTGGATCCATAGGAATCCATTTTGATAATGGAGTAATGGATAATGGAATAGCGGAGTTAACCATATTATCAAAGTGGTTAACTCCCTCAATAAACTTTTTCCAGGAAAGTTCTAATTCTTCCATAAATTCATATGAATTTATCACTAATGCAATTTCTTCTGTAAGTCTAGCTATGTTTGGTCTATCCATAGCATATATCTTCTATGGATCCGCTTATTCCTTTTTTCAGAATTTGGATTTAATAAATTCTCTTGTAAAAGAGAGTCCGAAAAAGTTTTTTTCGGATCAAGTAAAAAAAAAGATATACAGTTGGTCATATAATCGTGGTTATATAGATATTTTCTATACTAGGGTCTTTACCCTGGGTATAAGAGGATTAACTGAACTAACGCAGTTTTTCGATAAGGGTGTCATTGATGGAATTACCAATGGAGTAGGTCTTGCTGGTTTTTGTATAGGAGAAGAAATTAAATATGTAGGGGGAGGGCGAATATCGTCTTATTTATTCTATTTTTTATGTTATGTATCCGTGTTCTTATTCTTTTTTCTTTCTTAACTTAAGGAATTCCCCCGTCTCCTGCCTAAAGAGCCCCCTTATTCCCCTTCCTATCTTCTTCCCCCATCTCTCCCCCTTTTCTACCATCTCTCTCTTTTTCTTTTTTCTATATCTCTCTCTTTTTCTTTTTTCTATCTCCCTCATTGTATAATAGTTCGGTTTTCCGCGATTTTTTCCATTCCTCTGTGTAAATAGCCTAATATGGGTTCACAATCAATAACATCTTCACCATCGAG